TCTAGCATTTGACTACGTACCACTAAAGGGTTTAATCGCAAACTTGACAGATAACCCAGAAACTCTAAATTATCTTTAGATAATTGATTTATATTGACCTTTTGCGATTGAAACCATACGGAAAAATAACATTGCCATAAATTAACAAAATAATATTTCCATTTATTCATCAGAAGCGGCGTATCCTTTGTTGTCAGAATGCATCTTCCGCGATATCTAACATAATGTATCAAAGGATCCTTGAGCAACCCCAGGATCGCCGGAAAATTATTAACAAAAACTTTTAAAAAATGTTGTATTTTTCCATAGAATAAAATTCGCTCAAAAAGGACTTCATAAGATGTCGATCGTAAATGCGAAGACCGCTTGCGTAGAAAAAAAAAGATGGATTCGTATTCACATACATGAGAATTATATAAGAACAAGAAAAATCTTGGATTCAAAATTGATTTTTTTTTAATATAAAAATTCTTGCAATTGCAATACTCGTATAGACAGAACCGAAAAAAATGCAAATAAGAGGCATCTTTTACCCGGTAACGTAGGGTTTGAACCAAGATTTCTAGATGGATGGGGTAAGGTATTAGTACATCTAACACATAATTAAAATGTGCTAATTTATCTTCTAAAAAGGGAAATATTGAATGAATTGATTGTAAATTATAAGATTGTTTTAATTGTTTTCCTTGGAAAGAGGATCCTAATCTTAGGGAAAATGGAATTTCTACAATCACTGCAAATAAAACAGATATCATTTGATAATAGAAAAGACTGGTATGCCCCAAAAAGGGATTTTGGTTCAAATCCTTAGTGGGAATAATCAAACGATTCTGTTCATACATTCGAAAAATTAAGCGTTTCACAATGAGTGAACTATATTTTTTGTCATAATCCGTATTTTCCAAGAAAATAGAGCGATTTCTATTTAATCTATTTAAACCACGATCATAAGCAAGTACATAAATATACTCCCGAAAAAAAAGTGGATATAGAAAACTCTGTTGCCGAGCCCCATCAAACTCTAAATATCCTTGAAATTTCTCCATTTGGATTGAAATTCGATTTGAACTAAAGGTAAAGTCTTTATTTTCTTGAGTTCTGAAATGACACATAGTGCGATACAGTCAAAATAAGGTATTAGACGACGAAAGCAATAGATACCTCATAAACAGGTAGACTGCTAACCGGATTCTCTATCTTTAATAGGTTTGTGTTCGTTATATTATAAAATAACAAAACAAGATGATTAGAAATCCTTTATTTTTTTAACCTAATCGCTCTTTTGATTTTGGAAATATATATATATTTTATCAATATACTGCTTCTTTTACACACTCCAACCTAACCCAAATGGACTAGGTAAAAAAAATAATTAGGACTCATGAAAAAATTGACAATAACACGCAAGAAAAAAATGCCTTCCCATACCCGTATTAGGCACTAATCTATTTTTAACATTTAATTAGATCGGGTAATTTTTCAAATTACGAATGGAAGCTCGTTTCTTTTTTTTTCCTGGAATCAGGAAAACTGGTTTTTTTATCCATCCATTTATATTTATTCACTTGACCCAAATTGGAATTCCTTTTTTTTTTTTTTGCGACACCGAAAACACAGGTTGGACCGATCAGGAAAGCAAAAAAAACTGTTATCTGAATTCTCCCTTGATACGACATGCTATTTTTTCCATTCATTCCTTTCAGGATCAGTCGTGGTCTTACAAACTCTACCGCAGATCTGGACGAATCCTTTTCTTCATACAAATGTGTAAAAGACGCTAGTCGCACTTAAAAGCCGAGTACTCTACCGTTGAGTTAGCAACCCCAAAAAACAAAAAAAGAACGTACTGCAAATATGTAGATACAACCAGAATAAAGAAAAAAAAAATCCAGTCGTGTGTGCGTCAGGGATAAATAGATCCATTTATCTATGAGAGAATTATATTTGGTCCATACACTGTTGTCAATATGATTGTGAATTTTTCATATAGTGACAAGAATAGAAAAAATAAATAAAAAAGCTTAACCCCTTGGTTTGTTAGTTCATAGAATGAATGAAAACTAAGCCAGTTAGGGTAATCTCAAATCTTTTTAGACTTTTTTAGACCCATTTTTTATGATGAATAAATTATTCATATAATAAGATATATATTAGTTTTATTCAGAATTAATATATTATTTTATATACCGTATTATTTTCTATACAGTAAACTTTTTTATTTATAAAAAAATTAGAATTTATATAATATAGATCCAAAATTTTTTTCATAAATTTGTTTATGATTATAAAACATAGTAGTTGTTAGCAGGGTATTTTTTAGTATTCGTACCTTAGGAGGAATACTAATAATAAATGGAAATTCCAATAAATCAAAATAAATATGATGGAAGTGAAAGAGGAGGAAAGATAAGAGTAGATAAAATTTGATATCAAGCTATATACGAGTCTTTCACATCCTCTTTTTTATAGTTCATTAATTCAATTTCGTTTTATTAAGACTTAATTCCGTAAAAATCCCTGCCTTCTTTGAAATATCATGAACTGTTCTTGTTGGTTGAGCGCCTTTTTTAAGAAAATCGAGAATAGCAGGAAGATTTAAATAAGTTTGATTAGTTATCGGATCATAAAAACCCACCTTGCTAAGATCTCTTCCTTCTCTTCGGGATCGAACATCAATTGCAACGATTCGATAAACGGCTCATTGGGATAGATGTATATGAATAATACCCCCCCCTAGAAACGTATAAGAGGTTTTGGCCTCGTACGGCTCGAGAAAAAAAATTCAATGAGTAGAAGTTAACTTTAACTCTCTGTATAAAATTCAAATAGTAAATTCAAATATTAAATAGATTCATAAAAACATTAAATCAATTAGCCAGTATTGAGACCCTAACTAGTTTTTTCCATACAAAGCATTCGTAACATTCGTACTCTCGTAACTCAAGTTAAATAACTCTCAAATATCTCACCGGAGAATCCTTAAGTACTTTTTTTATTGAGTAGTCTCTAGCCCCTTTTTTGTTTGTCTCATTTTTTATAATAAATTTTGATTCTTCATTCTGATCTAGTTGTTCAAACAATTGAAAACCGGATTTCCTTGTTTCAGGATTCTTTATCCTTACTTTGAATCTTTAGGTTTAGACATGACTTCGGTGATCTTGAATCGTTTTATTAAAAAAGGGCAGCAACAAGCCCCTTATTTTGTTTATGATTTCTTTTCTTTCTATACAAAGAATCATACAAACGCTTGATTCACGCATGATAGACTTTTGATTCAAAGAATTTTACAATTTTAAGAAAATTTCCTTTTCCATTGTAAAATTGCTTGAAAGGGCTTTTTTTTTCAATATAAAAAGACTTACGAAGTTGTTCCAACTTATTGATTCGCACTAACCCTAGATCCTTACTCCTGCGAAAGGAATAAAAACTTTCTATTCTCCTCGAGCTCCATCCTGTACTCTTTTTTATATTGAAAAAAAGTGTAGAACTCTAGTAAAATAGAACACAAAATGTCGAGCCAAGAGCACCTTTATTCCTATATAAAAAGTGGCGGATGAAAAAATCCACAGCAGATCATGTCCTTCAATTCAAGTCGCACGTTGCTTTCTACCACATCGTTTTAAACGAAGTTTTACCATAACATTCCTCTAGTTTGTGTAATTGATTCAATTATGGAATCATGAATAGTCATAGTTCAGTCAGTATATCGTAATCTATACTTTTTCTTTCTCTATGAATAGAATAGTGAATTTACGCGTAAAGGTTCAGTTAGAATTCAAATGAATCCCATATTAGTTTGAATATAAATCTATATTTATATATATATATATAAATATATATTTTTTTGAATTCGGTTGAAATGATGAAAAATAAGTTTATTCTTCTTTTCATTTCAATATTTTATTCTTAAAAACTATTGGATTTTTAAATAGAAAGAGAAAGATGGTGTACAAAGGCAATAGAAGATTGATTCCGTAATGACCGTACTCTGGGACGGAAGGATTCGAACCTCCGAATAGCGGGACCAAAACCCGTTGCCTTACCGCTTGGCTACGCCCCATTTCGATTTTTATTCAAGACTACTAAAAGAGTAATATTCCTATTGGTTGTTCGTCAATTCAAAATGAAATATAGATTACATTGGTGCTAGAGTTTTAACACGTGTAGATAGCAAATCAAACTTACTTTATTGATCATTACATAGAATTCAATTAAGATATTGTATGAAAATATTATTTCTTTCATTCTCTTATGAGAATGAAAGGATTTTTGATTGAGTAAGTTCAACAAAGTCTTTTTAGACTATCTTTCTTTATTTTTTTCCTTATATAAAAAATATATTAATAACTCAATCAAAATTAAATTATCCACAAGAACACCAATTTTTGTTATGCTTAATCTTAATATAGTTAATTTGATCTGTATTTGTTTTCATTCTGCCCTTTTTTCAAGCACTTGTTTAGTCGCCAAATTGCCGGAGGCCTACGCCTTTTTGAATCCAATCGTAGATGTTATGCCCGTAATACCTCTTTTCTTTCTTCTCTTAGCCTTTGTTTGGCAAGCCGCTGTAAGTTTTCGATGAAATTCTTAATACTGTCTTAAAAAAATTCATTATTTTTATTCTTCCAACAATTCAAAAGATCAAAAAAATCTTGACGTATGAACGAACTCTCAATTCAAACATTGAATTTTTTTGGTAGCCATACTAAATCTGGATCATTTCTATTTCCTAAATTTTATCCTCTTTTCCCTAAATGAAAGAACCTAATTAGATTTGAGTTCACCAAAAAAATATCTAGATGTTGGTATGCAAATCTGTTTGAAGATAAAAGATTCGACTATGTATCTTAATTACAAATGACTTTCTGAAACCTTTTTGTTTTTTTTTTTTATTGGTATCAAAATTCGATATTTGGTATAAAAATAGAGAATCTATTCTCTTTTTTTTTTAGTAAGATCTTGGAGATTGTGTAATGCTTACTCTCAAACTTTTGGTATACACTGTAGTTATATTCTTTGTTTCTCTCTTCATATTTGGATTCCTATCTAATGATCCAGGACGTAATCCAGGACGTGAAGAATAAAAAAGAAAGGTTTTTTATTGCTTTATTTAATTAGTGGAAATGGCGAATTTTATTAGGATTTTATCTATTACACACCATCAAAAGGAGAAAGGGAAAGAGAGGGATTCGAACCCTCGGTACGATTAACTCGTACAATGGATTAGCAATCCAACGCTTTAGTCCACTCAGCCATCTCTCCTAATCGAAAAGGGATACTTATTAGGTTCCATTAAATAAAAAAAGGTTTGAAAAAGAAACTTCTCCACTTTATTCTTAAAAAGCTTTCTTTTTTTTGTATAGATTATTCTTTATATTATATATATTTTTTCATTTTCTATATTTTATTATATATAATATTTCTTTTTTATTATATAAATATAGTTATCCTCTATTTATATATATAATATATATATATTACTATTATATAACTGTTTTTATAGAACTTTCTCAGTAATTCTAGTTACATTAAAAATTTAAATAAAGATTAGATAAAGAAAAGGCGCGAAAGATAAATAGAAATAAATAAAACCACAATAATAGAAATAGAGAATCTTTTTTTATTTTGTCTCGTCAAAACACAAGTAAAAGATCTTTTTTATTTTAATAGCCTGGCCTGGTCAGTCCCCAGCCGGGCCTTTTTTTGTTAAAGTTAAAAAGACTCATCCGATGGATTTTTAGACAAAAAAGATTTGAAATTGAAAAAAAAGTGGAATTGAATCCGCTTTTACTAATTTTATTAAGTCAACGCTAGAATTTTCTTATTTTTCAGATTTTTTTATTACACCCCCGATTACTTTGTTCGACAAAAGGTTAATTTATATACAATAATTGCATTGTAGCGGGTATAGTTTAGTGGTAAAAGTGTGATTCGTTCCTTTAATCCCTTTAATAGTTAAAGGGTCTCTCGGTTTGATTAATCTTCCGATCAAAAATTTTATTTCTTAAAAGGATTTAGTCCTTTCCCTTTCAATGAAAGATTCAAGGAAGATTATAGATTCTCGTAATTTGTATCCAAAGACTCTAATCAATTGTAAATTTGGATTATGAAATTCCGAAACATAATTTTTGAATTGGATGACTATTTACAATTCAATAAGTATAACAAGAGGATCCATGGATAAAGCTAGAAAAGTTTCTTTCTAATCGTAACTAAATCTTCAGTTCTATTCATTGTTTGGTATAGAAAAAATTGAAGCAAAATAGCTATTAAACGAGAACTTTGGTTTACTAAAGACATCGACATATTATATTGTTTTAGCTCGGTAGAAACCAAATCCTTTTCCTAAGGATTCCGTTAATATAGAAATAAAGAACGAAGTAACTAGAAAGATTGTTCGAGTTCACCTGATCTATCTTCTAGAAGGATCATCTAGAAAGCAAAATTTTCTGTGAAAGTACCCAGACGGAAAAAAAAAGCTAACATAGATGTTATGGGTCGAATTTTGATTTCGTTCCCGTCTTTTTTTATTTGGGAATTTCTCCATCCATCATAAAGGAGCCGAATGAAACCAAAGTTTCATGTTCGGTTTTGAATTAGAGACGTTAAAAATATAAAAACGATCGATCGACGTCGACTAAAACCCTTAGCCTTCCAAGCTAACGATGCGGGTTCGATTCCCGCTACCCGCTCTAAATTCACAATTGCCCCTTTTTTTATTAGAGACAATTTTAATTTTCTCTAAATTTTAATTTTCTCTATTAGAATTGTCTAATAGCAATTGTGTATTGAATTAACTTCAATACACAATTGCTAAAAAGATTTCGCACATTCTTTTTTTTTTTTTTTAACAATTGGAAAGTAAAAAAAAAGGGGAAAAGCGTCCATTGTCTAATGGATAGGACATAGGTCTTCTAAACCTTTGGTATAGGTTCAAATCCTATTGGACGCAATATCAATATATCTATATTGATATTTATCTATTATTTCCATTTCGATATATTATATATAATATATTGATATTCTATTTCGAAAAAAGATAAGAAAGAAATATAATAAGAAAGAAATTCTGAATGCTTTAAGATTTAATATTAAACAGATATTAGTTATATACCTCTTTCTATTATATACTTATAGACTTCTATTTTTAGAATTTCTTAAAAATTGAATTAAAATTAAAGAGTAAAATTGACTAAAGAATCAAAAATAAGAACGTTTCTTTTTTTATAATTTCTCCTGAAGTAGAAAACGTTCCAGTTGCTCTTGAATACCTTCTTTCAAAAAGCTTTCTGCTTCAGCGGTTAATGTCTTGGTAGAGGCTATGATTTCTTGAAACTGAGGTTTATTGGTTTTTAAGTAAGTGCGTAACTGAACGAGAAATTTTCTTACTTGTCCAATTTCTAATCCATCCAGATAACCATTTGTTCCGGTATAAATGGTCATTATCTGTTCTTCCACTGTGAGAGGGGCTGATTGGGATTGTTTCAGTAGCTCACGCAA